GCACTCGTAATCTTTCTAATCTTACTGAATTGCCTTCGATTGGAGTCAGAGTACCTTTCTCTTTTGGAAATCCAAATAGAGAGAGGTAGGAGTTAGAGTAATCAAAAAACCACAAGGAGTTTTCTTTTATGGCGAAGGGTAAAGATAAGAGAACAATGGGTACTAGGGGTCGGACGCACTTGTTACTGTTTTGGATGTCTGTTAGCTTTATCATTATAATCTTACTCGATTGCCTTAAAGAGTTTTCTTTTATGTTGAAGGGTAAAGATAAGAGAACAATGGTTACTAAGGGTCGGACTAACTGGTTACTTTTTTGGATGTCAGTTAGATTAATCTTTCTAATCTTACGGAATTGCCTTCGAAAGGCTTGGCGAAAGGTTCAGAGGACCTTTCGCTTTTGGAAATCCAAATAGAGAAGTGTCAGTTCTCATAATCTTTCTAATCTTACTGAATTGCCTTCGATTGGAGTCAGAGTACCTTTCGCTTTTGGAAATCCAAATAGAGAGAGGTAGGAGTTAGAGTAATCAAAAAACCACAAGGAGTTTTCTTTTATGGCGAAGGGTAAAGATAAGAGAACAATGGTTACTTTGGAATGTACCGATTGTGTTCAAAATCGTTTAAAAAAAAAAAACAAAAAATCCCCGGGCATTTACAGATATGTGACTCAAAAGAATCCAAAAAATACGAAAAGTCTATTGGAATTGAGAAAATTCTGTCCTTTTTGTCACAAGCATACGATCCACGGGGAGATAAAAAATTAGATCGAACCCAATATGTCCGTGTCACCTTTCAAATAAAAGGCTTCACAAAAATAGACGCGGAACTAGAAACAATAGAGGTAAATGGAAGCAAGAAGCTTCCGGTTAGGATGAATCCGAACCCGTAACAAAACTCAAAAAAATGAAAGCAAATAATATAACAGAGCTCGACCCAAAGACCCTCCTTTCTTAATTCTAAATAAGAATCTAAATCATTTAACCATCCGATCAAATAAAAAGAATCCAGGAGTAATTAAACCATGGAACAATACAAGCAACCTCTTTTCGGCTTGAACCTAAAACCAACCCGACCACCTCAATCGGGACCGAAGAAGGGTCTTTCGTCGAAATTAAAACGACGTTCTTCGAAAGGATCTAAGAAAGGTCAAAACGAGGAAGAGGAAACCTTGCAACTCAAGCGAGGTCCTCATATACCATATGTTGGGAAAGGCAGGATACCTCAACCGGCACCAAAGCCGAAACCAAAGCCGAAACCTCAACCGGCACCAAAGCCAGGGAGAAACCCAATCCGACCACCGCAATCGGGACCGAAAAACGATTATTCGTCGAAATTATTAGAGAATAGGCGGAAGTGGAAACGCCAGAAAAAGTTTTTGAAGTCCCGTAGGCGGCGCCCATCCCCGATAAAACCAGGGGATATAATTGATTATAGAAACATAAGTTTAATTGGTCGATTTATTAGTCAACAAGGAAAAATCTTATCTAGACGGGTGAATAGAGTGACCTTAAAACAACAACGACGTCTTACTCTTGCTATAAAACAAGCTCGTATTTTATCTTCGTTACCTTTTCATGCTACTGATAAACTATTCAAAATAAAAAGGGAGTTGACCGCCAGAGCCAGAACAAGGAGAACAAAGGGCTTTAGAAAAAGAAGCAAAAAATAGGCTTACTCTTCTATTGAATCAAAATTGAAATCCGAATTTCATTGCCGTGGCGTAAGAAAAAAAAATCGGGAAAGAGGCCTTTTTTTTATTGATATTGAGCGCGTTCGCCCATTTTGATGAATTTCTCATATTATCCTATTTTATCATCCTAATAGATTTCTACTGTACCTTCCCGGAGTTCATCCTCCACCGAACTCTTTTCATTTCATTAATTAATGGAGTTCGGTGGATTCATCCCAATCTCCTTATTTTAGAATTGCACTGGAAATTATGGAAAGACAATTCCTATTTGAGATAGCTATTTGTGCAAGCATTTTACGATTAAGAAGCAACTGTTCCTTGTGCAGATTAGTTATTAATTGACTATAACTATAAGTTACTACATTTTGGCGAATTACTCCATTTATCCGAGTGATCCACAAACGACGAAAATCCCTCTTTTTCTTATCTCTATCACGATGAGCCGAAGCCAAAGCTCTTATTGTCTGTTGAGCAATAAGTCGAGTAAGCCTTGAATGAGCTCCTCGAGCGCCTGATGCAAATAAACGTGTTTTTGCTCTACGTCTCCGAGCTATAGAGCCTCGCTTAATTCTGGTCATTAAATGAAATAAATGAAATTTCGACGAATAACTAATGGTAATGGATTTGTTTTTTTCAGTTATTCTTTTCCCTTTCCTAGTTTTTTAATAACAAAACGCATTTTTCCTATGTATAAAATCAAAATTCCAATGGCTTTTGCTACGATAACCTTCCCGACCACGATTTTTTTCTAGGCATTGCACCTTGATATAAAAAAGGATCTTGATACTAAATACCAAAAAGACCTAGTAATAAAAAAGAGTAAATAGAAAGAAGTTCATAATGAAATAGTGGGTTCCATCGTTTCTATGGTTATTTCTTATTCTTAAACGGTTAGGTTTCCTCTATACACCGGAGCCCCCTCTTTCATTTAATCAATGCTATTGGTAACTTGTACAGTTCACACTCTTCGGCTCTACCTCTAAACTATTCAGTAATAGATCTTTCACAACGAGATCTACCTATACAGTAACGGTATTTAATTAGAAAGATTTGCTGGATAGCTGACCCTCTTAGTCCGTTCTTGCAAGAATTAGGATTTCCCCCGCTTAATGGGATAAGCATTTGCTACCAATCCAATGGGGAATTCTTTCTCATCTTAAATTCAAAAAGAAGGTGATTCGATTTGAACCAATGAAAACCATAAATTTCAGACCCAGTAGAAGAATATGATAGGATCTATTTTCTTAGATAGAAAAAGGAGTTAATTCTATTTTATTCTCCGGTACTGATCGTTGATACTGGAAAATGATTTTCCGAGTCCACTATCTGAACGAGTCACACATACACCTTACTACATCTTCCTCGTCGCTGAGGGCATCCCCTAAGAGCGGGAGTTTTCTTGGTTTTTCTGACTGGCTGTCTTGAGTTTCTAAGAAGTTGGTTACTAGTTGGCATGCTAAATCGTATACCTAATGGACTGGTTTAGATCCATCCTAACCGGAAGCTTCTCACTTTCTTCTATTTACTAGATTAAGAGAATTGAAAAGGAAATCCGGTAAGAGTTTGGACAAATAAGATTTTTTACAAAATTTGTCTTTGTTTCTGTTAGTTAATAGGCGATCTCAATCTCCTGGGGTGTATCAAGAGGTCCTGCCTATGGTTTCGTCAGGTTCCACTTCCTTTTTTTTTATTCTTCATCTTCGTAAATATATACCCGATCACTAACTCCATAAGTTTTCTTCATCTTCGTCTTCGGAAATATATATCCCATCAATAATTCCATAAGTTTTCGCTTCTGTTGCTGACATAAAAGTATCCCTTTCCAGGTCTGCAAGTACAACCCAAGCAGGTTTGTTTGTTCTCTCGATAAAAATTTGCACGACTGCGTCGCGCAAATATAAGAATGTCTCCCCTTCCAAACCAACTTCCGATATCCGGTCGTCAAAATCATTCACACGAGGTTGATGGATCATTACCCTAGCGTTAGGGAATGCGCAACGTTCTGTAACGGTTCCTCCGACCAGGATAACGGCTGCCATCGAAGCGGCTATTCCCAGGCATACTGTCTTTACGTCTGGTCTCACAAAGCCAATAGTATCAAAAATAGCCAGCCCGGGAATTACCAATCCGCCAATACAGTTTATATACAAGGTTTGAGTCCAGAAAGGATCTTCTATATTGAGATGTATCATAAGACCCACGACGGTATTTGCGAGCTCCTCTTCCAAGTCTTTGCCTAAAAAAATGAGTCTTTGGCGATAAAGGCGGTTAAATAAGTCAAGCCAAATAGCCTTTTCCTCCATGCTGTCAATTTCTTCAACTGCGGAATCGGGCTCGGGTTCGGGATTGGGATTTAGAAAAGGTACTTTGGGAACTCCTACTGGCATAGAAATGAAATGGATTTCATTGTTTTTTAATGACTCTAATGTACTTTGATGTGGAAGCGCGAACGTGTGGTGTCATGTCTTTCTTTCTTCTATTCATAATGAAGACTACAGGCTCTTATCCTATATTTATCCACAGATCTTTCTTATTCAAAAGATCCTTAGAGAATGAATAAAGGAAAATTTGTACGAAAATGTAGGCCTTTTAAATGATGAACAAATAGGGAAGCATTCCCCTCATAGAAAAGGGGACCAATCCCCATTGCGTATTGATCCTTATGGGGTCTAAAATAGACCCGCTTCTCGAACCAAACTCTTTACTTTATTACTAAAAGAAGAAAACAAACATGAATCTTTAATCTTTCTCCGCTAAATAATTGAAAGAGGGGGGGCCTCTTTTTCCAATGCAAGCAAGTTCTTTTTTGTCTCTTTTCTATTGATAAAAGGGGTATTTCCATGGGTTTGCCTTGGTATCGTGTTCATACCGTTGTATTGAATGATCCCGGCCGTTTGCTTTCTGTCCATATAATGCATACAGCGCTAGTTGCTGGTTGGGCCGGCTCGATGGCTTTATATGAATTGGCAGTTTTTGACCCCTCTGACCCTGTTCTTGATCCAATGTGGAGACAAGGTATGTTTGTTATACCTTTCATGACTCGTTTAGGAATAACCAATTCATGGGGTGGTTGGAGTATCACAGGAGGGACTATTACGAATTCGGGTATTTGGAGTTACGAAGGTGTGGCCGGTGCACATATTGTGTTATCTGGCTTGTGCTTCTTGGCAGCTATCTGGCATTGGGTATATTGGGATCTAGAAATCTTTTCTGATGAACGTACGGGAAAACCCTCTTTGGATTTGCCCAAGATCTTTGGAATTCATTTATTTCTCTCAGGGGTGGCTTGCTTTGGTTTCGGTGCATTTCATGTAACAGGATTGTATGGTCCTGGGATATGGGTGTCCGATCCTTACGGATTAACCGGAAGGGTACAATCCGTAAATCCAGCGTGGGGTGTGGGCGGTTTTGATCCCTTTGTTCCGGGAGGAATAGCTTCTCATCATATTGCAGCAGGGACATTGGGCATATTGGCGGGCCTCTTCCATCTTAGTGTCCGTCCGCCCCAGCGTTTATACAAAGGATTACGTATGGGCAATATTGAAACCGTCCTTTCCAGTAGTATTGCTGCTGTCTTTTTTGCAGCTTTTGTTGTTGCTGGAACTATGTGGTATGGTTCAGCAACTACCCCAATCGAATTGTTTGGCCCCACTCGTTATCAATGGGATCAGGGATATTTTCAGCAAGAAATATATCGAAGAATTGGTGCTGGACTGGCCGAAAATCAAAGTTTATCAGAAGCTTGGTCTAAAATTCCTGAAAAATTAGCCTTTTATGATTATATTGGTAATAATCCGGCAAAGGGGGGGTTATTCAGAGCGGGCTCAATGGACAATGGGGATGGGATAGCTGTTGGATGGTTAGGACACCCTGTCTTTAGAGATAAAGAAGGGCGCGAACTTTTTGTTCGTCGTATGCCTACTTTTTTTGAAACATTTCCGGTAGTTTTGGTCGACGGAGACGGAATCGTTAGGGCTGATGTTCCTTTTAGAAGGGCAGAATCCAAGTATAGTGTCGAACAAGTAGGTGTAACTGTTGAGTTCTATGGCGGCGAACTAAATGGAGTCAGTTATAGTGATCCTGCTACTGTGAAAAAATATGCTAGACGCGCTCAATTAGGTGAAATTTTTGAGTTAGATCGTGCTGCGTTAAAATCCGATGGTGTTTTTCGTAGCAGCCCAAGGGGTTGGTTTACTTTTGGGCATGTTTCATTTGCTCTTCTCTTCTTCTTCGGACACATTTGGCATGGTGCTAGAACTTTGTTCAGAGACGTTTTTGCTGGTATTGATCCGGATTTGGATGCGCAAGTCGAATTTGGGGCATTCCAAAAACTGGGGGATCCGACTACAAAAAGACAAGCAGTCTGATATAACACAGTACAGTGTGGAATTGACTCTTTCTTTCTTTTTTTTCTTTGTTCCAGAGTTAGGAGAGTCTTGGAAAAAGAGAGATTAGCAAAGTAGTGGAGAAATTTGGATTTGAATCGCTGCCCTTTCTGGGTCAGGACTATTTACTTTATCCGGGATAGGATCCCAAATAAACAGGTAGGGAAGCTCTAATTCTAATTGTAAACCACGAGCCAATTTATGGAAGCATTGGTTTATACATTCCTTTTAGTCTCCACTCTAGGGATCCTTTTTTTCTCTATCTTTTTTCGCGAACCGCCTAAAGTTCGAACTCAAAAATGAAAGAATTTTTCATTATTGTAAAATTTAAGTAACGAGCCTCCTAACACATAGGAGGCTCGTTACTTAAACTAGTCCCCGTGTTCCTCGAATGGATCTCTTAATTGTTGAGAGGGGTGCCCAAAAGCAGTATATAAGGCATATCCCGTAAAACTTACAAGTAACCCAGATATAGAGATAGCGACTAGGGTTGCTGTTTCCATTATTATAGAATTTCAAGATCATACCGGATCTGTGATAAGATCATTTCTTTTATTTACAACGGAATGGTATACAAAGTCAACAGATCTCAATGAATCAAAAATGAGGATATATGGCTACACAAACCGTTGAGGATAGTTCTCGATCTGGTCCAAGAAGAACTAATGTAGGGAGTTTATTGAAACCATTGAATTCGGAATATGGTAAAGTAGCTCCTGGATGGGGAACTACTCCTTTGATGGGTGTCGCAATGGCTCTATTTGCGATATTCCTCTCCATTATTTTGGAGATTTATAATTCCTCCGTTTTACTGGATGGAATTTCAATGAATTAGATTCATAAAAATGAGAAAGTCCTGGTTTTTCAATACAAAGTGAAACATGCATGTAGGTTTAGGATTTTGAAACCCGTCGATTGCGGCAGTTCGATCGCGGAGTTTGTTTCTTTCTGTATTCCCGGAATTATGAGTGTGTGACTTGCTAGAATGGATCCTATTAATAGTACAGAGAGCGGGTCTGTCATCTTGGGATAGGTGCTTTTACCTCGTCGGATATTCAGTCGAGTATCCGGAGCACGGAATAGATGAAGATAACAAAGTATATGAACTATGATTCATACTTAGTATTCAGACCTCGCAGCCGGAGAATGAAAGGTTAGAAATTGAAAGATTTTGCCTCTTTCAAATTCCCCTTTGTGCTTATTTTGATCAAAGGGCAAAGGTATGGCATAAAGTATCTTTCTTTTTTTTTGTGAGTATATCCACTCATTGACTAAGTGGTGATCCAACGGTTCTTACTCATGGAATCTTTGGACTTAGGTTGAAGTGCAGGGTTTGTTGAATCACTGTGGTTCTAGTATGAGTCTGAGGTTTCAATCTATTCATAGGGTCTTAACAAGAGAATTCCTATTCATATTCATACAAAAAAA